TCTTAATAGCATTATCTATTAGAAATGCATTTTCTAGCATTTGACTCCGTACCACTGAAGGATTTAGTCGCACACTTGAAAGATAGCCCAGAAAGTCAAGGGAATGCTTGGATAATTGGTTTATATGGATCCTTACTGGTTGAGACCACATGTAAAAATGACATTGCCATAAATTGACAAGGTAATATTTCCATTTATTCATCAGAAGAGGCGCCCCTTTTGAAGCCAGAATGGATTTTCCTTGATACCTAACATAATGCATGAAAGGATTCTTGAACAACCATAAGATTGTCTGAAAATCATTAACAAAGACTTCTACAAAATGCTCTATCTTTCCATAGAAAAATATTCGCCCAAGAAGGGCTCCATAAGATGTTGATCGTAAATGATAAGATTGATTGCGGAGAAAAATGAAGATAGAGTCGTATTCACATACATGAAAATTATATAGGAATAAGAAAAATCTTTGATTCCTTTTTGAAAAAATGGAAATTGATTTCTTTGGAGTAATCATACTATTCCAATTACGATACTCGTGTAGAAAGAATCGTAATAAATGCAAAGAAGAGACATCTTTCACCCAGTAACGAAGGGCTTGGACCAAGATTTCCAGATGGATGGGGTGGGGTATTAGTATATCTGACACATACTTTAAATGTGGGAATTTGGCCTCTAAAAAAGGAAATATTGAATGAATTGATCGTAAATTATGAGATTTTACTATTTCTTTACCTTCTAGAGAAGAGACTAATCGTAGGGAAAATGGAATTTCCACAATGACTCCAAATCCCTCTGATATCATTTGAGAATAAAAATTCTTATTGTGTCCAAAAAATGGATTTTGATTAGAATCAGAAAAAATCAAATGATTCTGTTGATACATTCGCGTAATTAAACGTTTCACAATTAGTAAACTGGATTTATTGTCATAACCCACATTTTCCAACGAAATCGATCTGTTTAAACCATGATCATGAGAAAGTGCATAAATATACTCCTGAAAGATAAGTGGATATAGGAAGTCGTCTTGACGAGATCTATCTAGTTGTAAATATCTTTGAACTCCTTCCATTTGAGATTCGATTTGAATAAAGGTAGGGTATTTCTTGGGTTATCAAATGATACATAGTGCGATACAGTCAAAACAAGGTATTCTAATTATCAAAAAAAAAAAAATAGATACCTCGGAGACAGGTAAACTCATCAACGGACCCTCTATCCTCTCTTTTTCCATCTAATTTTTTTATGTTCATTATAGGATAACAAGATGGTTAGAAATCCTTTATTTTTTCAATTCAATCGCTCTTTTGATTTTGGAAAAAATTATCTTTATCAATATACTGCTTCTTCTACACATTCATCTCCACTCCATAATGGAAAATAGCTATAGCTAATAGTTAGGATTCATAAAAAAATCTATAATGACTCATGGGAGAAGCCTTTCCCGCATCAGGCACTAATTTTTTTTAACGTCTAATTAGATCGGGTAATCATTCACATTAAGAACAGAAGCTCGTTGCTTTTTTTGTTTCCCTATAATTTAATTGGAGCCATTAAGGCTCTATCCATTTATTCACTCAACCCAACTTTGAATTCATTTTGTTCTGCTCTAACAATTCAAACAAGGTTTTGTGCCGATTTGGCAAGAATGATATATTCTCAGAATTCTCCATTGATAATTGATACGACATGCTGTTTTTTCCATTCATTCCCTTTCAGGATCAGTCGCGGTCTTACAAACTATACCTAATGGTATGGACGAATCCGTTCCTTCATCCAAATGTGTAAAAGATTCTAGCCGCACTTAAAAGCCGAGTACTCTACCGTTGAGTTAGCAACCCGAATAAGATTAAATTCAATTCAAATAATTAGAATATGTAGATATAACCGGAATCAAAACAAATAACGTAAAGAGATTGGGTCACACGACGCAATCAAAACATTGAACTAGTAATAAAATAAATAAAATATAAAAAAAAACACATTTTCTAATCGATTCTGAACATAAAAATGAACAGCTCAGGTGAAAATACAAGAAATTCTTAGTTATTAGATAGATAAATGTCAAAATTTATAGACCAACTCTTATCCATTTTTTTTATTTAAAAAACGGCTTATAGCACAGCGAATACAACGAAACCATCATTTGAATGAGGTAAAGTAAAAACCAAACCTATGGAACGGAGAAAAAAAGATCCATTTATCTACGATCGAATTATATTTTTTTTCTACACAGTTGTCAATATGAATGAATGTTGAGAAACGAATACAATGTAGAAAACAAAAAAAAATTCAAATTTAATAAATCTGAATTGAAATTCAAATAAAAAAAACAAAAAATAAGGACTTGTGTTGGATTGGCACTATATAGATAATCTACATAGATACAAAAAAGGTATAGATGGAGAAATAAATAAGGAAAAAGTAGGAAAAAATCTCGGGTCTATTCAATCATCTATTCAATCAAAATTAATATAAAGAGAATTTATAATAAGCAAACTTGATCCCATGTTTGTTCGTAGAGTTCTAAGAAAAACCGCCTAATTGAAGGTAATGTCAGAATTTGATATTTCTAGATATAATTCCTTCATCTATTCACTCGATCCTTTATTCTATCCATCTTATATCAATAAGATAGATTTTTGTCGTTATAGAACATGGGATTCTGCAGGAGCAATAAGAAATAGGTATGAATAGAACAAGAGAAAGGGACAAGAGAAAGTTATACAAAGCTATATACGAGTCATCCCCCCGCCTCGTTTTTTGTATTTCATTGATTGACTTTTAATTTCGTTTGATTAAGACGAAGTTCCGTAAAAACCTCCGCTTTCTTTGAAATATCATGAACAGTTCCTGTAGGTTGAGCTCCTTTTTCAAGGAAATATAGAATAGCAGGAACATTTGAATAAGTTTGATTCTTTATCGGATCATAAAAACCCACTTTCCGAAGATCTCTTCCTTCTCTTCGGGATCGAGCATCAATTGCAACGATTCGATAGACGGCTCATTGGGATAGATGTAGGTGAACAATACCCCGCCCCCCCTAGAAACGTATAAGAAGTTTTCTCCTCGTACGGCTCGAGAAAAATGATTCAAAGTTATGTCGATGTATAGAATTCCAATGGCAAATAGATCTATGAAATCATCAAATTCATTAGACTATGATTTAAGTCCTTTTTTTTGTTCTTCTTTCCCAAAAAATAAAAAATCATTCGTACTCATAACTCAAGTTGGATAACTCTCAAATAGCTCAAAGGACAACCTTTAGGCATTTCATTTATTGAGCGGTCTCTAACCCCCTTTTTTTGTCTCGTTTAAAATCTATTGTATTCGTCATTCTGATCCTAATCCTAGTTTTTGAGACAATTGAAAACGGCGTTTCCTTGTTCCGGGATCCTTTATTTCTATTTTAAATCATTGGGTTTAGACATTACTTCGATGATCCTTAATCTTTTCAAAATGGCAGCAACATACCTTTTTTTGTGATTTATTTTTATCAAAGAATCATACGAACGGTTGATTCCCGCACGATACACTTTTGATCGAAAGTGTTCTACAAATTCCAACAAATTTTATTTTTGGATTTAAAACTTGCTTGAATTGTATCCTTTCGATTTCTATATCGAAGATATACTTGCGAAGTATTTCCAACTTATTGATTGGCACTAACCCTAGATCCTTGCCCTTGAGAAATGAATCAATACTTTCTTCTCGAGCTCCATCATGTACTATTTACATTACAACCCAACAAAAAAAGAAAAGAGGGGTTCTAGTGGAGCAGAACAAACGATGTCGAGCCAAGAGCACCTTCATTCCTATCTAACTATATAATTTTAATATCAAAAAATGGTGGGTGTAAAAATCCACAACTGATCATGTCCTTCAAGTCGCACGTTGCTTTCTACCACATCGTTTCAAACGAAGTTTTACCATAACATTCCTCTAGTTTGGAGCCGGTATGTAATTGATTCCATTATGGAACCATGAATAGTCATTGTTTTAGTCGGTACATAGTAATCTATACTTGTTTCTTTTTTTTTATGGGTGTGTAGATATTTTTCTGAAGATGTCTCATCAAGAATTCAACTTAACCCCTTATTTTATTCTATGAATGCAAGATTTTTTTATTATATTTTCTTATATCTATAATCTGGATAGATTATATATCTATAAAATATCTATAAAATGATTTCTATTTTTATATCTATAAAATTATATAAATTCTATATTTATATATATATATATAAATATAGAATTAGGTATTCTAATATCTAGAATTTATATATAATATAAATATAGATTACAATATCAATATAATAATAATAGAATATCTATAATTATATATGTTATATGTTATTATAGATATTAGATATGATAAAATATAATATTATTATTTTAATTTTTTAAAATTCTTTATTATTAAAATTTTAGAATCATTTTAGAATTGAATTCTAAATTAACTTAAAAAATAGAATATAATAGACATTTATATTTATATATTTATATAAAAATATAATTTATATTATTATATTATATAAATTATATAAAAATAAAACGATATAAATATAAAATAAATGAGTCATTTTTGAATCTGCATCTTCAAGTGACACAATAGGATAGATTCACCAATCTAATACTTCTTCAAGTACGAAAGACTGATCTAATAATAAATCATTACAAATATTTAATTGAAAAAATTTACTACTTCGACATCATTATCATTACATCATTATTTGAGTTGAATAAAGTTTTACAAACAATAAAAACCCCATTTGAGCCTTATAAGAGAGAGAAATAAGAGAGATAAATCCATGTTTCGTTTTGAACTGAACCAACAATGATTTAAAGCAAATAGATAGATCAAAAACAAATCCAATTTCTCGTCGTTTTTTTCGTGAAGAAGATTTAGATTGTTATTCTTTCATATGATTGATAAAATCAGAACCGAAAGAATAGGGGATTTCTGTATCTTAGACTAAACAATTGTTACTGGAAGTAATTATGGATATTCTATGTTAAATATTTGAATTTAATAAATTTAAAAGATCATAAATCTTTTTCACGAAAATTGAAACCTCGTTGTCGCTGAAATAGAACGATAACAAATACATACATCTAAAAATTTCCTTCCTCATTTTTTAGGTATTTTGTCATATTTTGTTTGACTTGAGGTTCAGTAATCTTTCTGTAATTTTTACATAAGAATCTTTCCATAAAGTAATCAGTAATATAGAATGTATGAATTACCCCGTCTCAATTGTTACATAGATTTACAATATTAGATTTACAATAATTCATTAGAGCCAAAGACGAAATACCTAAAACTGAGGTTCAAAGAAAATGGATCTGTTACATATGTAACTTGATTGTTTGTTAATGAGATTTGTACAGACACGGATATTGAAATTGATACCCTCCACTACTGATCTATTCTATTTCACAGATAATATGGGATTATGAATCATAAATAAAAAAAAAAGATCCTCTTTTACGGAATGCTAGACTATCTTGTCTAGGTACAAAGCCAAACGGGTCTTTGTTCCTATTTTTTGTTTCCCCTAACCTAGCCTTAAGAGACTTAATCCCATTAATTGAATTCCATTAGTACCGAGAAAACCCTCTTGTTTATTTTATAATAAAATAATCCACAGAGAATTAATAATTAGGCTACTTCATTTACGGGATAGGGAATAATAGATAGGGAATATAGAGGCTTTTCTTTCGGATTTCGATCTAGAATGCATCATTGATAATTCAAATGGATATGAGACGCAAGGTTTTTCTAAGTAACTAACCTTCAATATGAAGGGGATGGGCATAGAATGAAAGGTCCCTCCGAATTTTTTTGAATTAAAATTCAAACTCTTGTAATCATGATCTATGTTCCCTGACTCACAAATACATTTAGGTACATCTACATGTCATTTGCACTTTATTGAGCTTGTAAAAAAGATATGATTCAGAGAAGAATGATTAAAAATCAAAAACAATGATAGAATCACATTTTATCCAATATTAGACTCTTAAACATAAGATTAAAAAAAAAGCAATCTTTATTCTGATATAATTGGTATGCTCTGGGACGGAAGGATTCGAACCTCCGAATAGCGGGACCAAAACCCGTTGCCTTACCACTTGGCCACGCCCCATTTAGATTTCTAGTCGACACTAATAAACACTAATATTGTTATTAGTCGTTCGTCAATTCCAGTCCAAATATTTATGGAATAGATTAGATTGTTGCTAGGATTTTGACACGTGTAGACATAGAATTAAACTGAATTTATTGATCATTACATATAATTCAATTAAGATATTTATGAAAGTATGATTTCTTCTATTCTCTTTTGAGACTTGAAGTATTCTTGATTGGGTGAGTTAAAAGAAAAAGAAGGATTTTTTGGTCTACCCTACTTTATTCTTTTTTCCCTTATATCAATACCATATCAATAACTCAATCAAAATTCAATTATCTCCAAGAACAAAATGTTTGTTATGCTTAATATCTTTAGTTTGACCTGTATCTGTCTTAATTCTGCCCTTTATTCGAGTAATTTTTTCTTCGCCAAATTGCCCGAAGCCTATGCTTTTTTGAATCCAATCGTAGATTTTATGCCAGTCATACCTCTACTCTTTTTTCTCTTAGCCTTTGTTTGGCAAGCCGCTGTAAGTTTTCGATGAAATATTGAATACTGCCCTAGAAAAATGCATGATTTCTTCGAGAAAAAAAAAAAAAAAAATTCTAACAATTGATAAGATTAGAAAAATCTTAGATTATGAACCCTCAATTAAAACATTTAAAGTAAAAGTATCGGATAGTCGCGATAAATCTGTATCACCTCATTCTAACCCTTTCCTTTTTCTAGTGAAAGGCACTATTAGTGCCCCCACAATATCTACACAATATCTAATTGTGGGTATGAAAGAAAATTTTGGCAATGAAAGACTCTTAATTACAAATGATTTTCTGAAAATGTTTTTCCATTTCTAGAAACTACTTCTCATGTCTTGGTGTCAAAATAGGAGTCAAAATAGGATATGTGATATAAAAATAGAGAATCTATTCTCTTTTTCCCCAAAAATGATCTTGGAGATTGTGTAATGCTTACTCTCAAACTCTTCGTTTACACAGTAGTGATATTCTTTGTTTCTCTCTTCATCTTCGGATTCCTATCTAATGATCCGGGACGTAATCCTGGGCGTGAAGAATAAAAAATAAAGTCATTTTCCTTACTTGATTTTCAAATTTTATTCGGATTTTATCTATTCCACACCTTTAACTATGAAAAAAGAAAAAGGGTTCGAGAAATTCGAAAGATAAATAAAATATCAATTCATCAATGGAAACGGAAAGAGAGGGATTCGAACCCTCGGTACGAATAACCCGTACAACGGATTAGCAATCCGCCGCTTTAGTCCACTCAGCCATCTCTCCCACACATAAAGTAAAGATTGAAAAAGTCTTTCTTTATCTTTCTTTATTATTTTTTTTATCTCTTT